GTCCGTATACTATTATTTCAATTTCCTGAATGGTCTGAGGATTTAAAGGATTGGAATAGAGAAATGCATATTAAATGTACCTATAATGGCGTTCAATTATCAGAAAAAGAATTTCCAAAAAACTGGTTAACAGACGGTATTCAGATCAAGATCCTATTTCCTTTTAGTCTTAAACCTTGGCACAGATCTAAACTACAAGCCCCTTATAATGATCCAATGAAAAAGAAGGATCAAAAAAATGATTTTTGCTTTTTAACAGTTTTTGGAATGGAAACTGAACTACCCTTTGGTTCTCCCAGAAAAAAAATTTCATTTTTTGAACCCATTTTTAAAGAACTAAAAAAAAAATTAAAAAAATCGAAAAAGAAATGTTTTATAATTCTAAGAATTTTAAAAGAACAAAAAAAGTTGTTTCTAAATGTCTCAAAAGAAACAAAAAAATGGATCATTAAAAGCATTCTGTTTATAAAAGAAATAATAAAAGAACTCTCAAAAATAAACCCAATTATATTATTTGGATTTGGATTGAGAGAAATAGAAGTATATGAATTGAGTGAAACTAAAAAAGATTCGATAATTGGTAATGGGATGATTCATGAATCGTCGATTCAAATTATATCTCAGGGTTGGACAAATTATTCATTAACAGAAAAAAAAATGCAAGATCTAACTGATAGAACAAATACAATAATAAATCAAATAGAAAAAATTACAAAAGAAAATAAAAAAGGAACTCCAGATATAAATTTTATTTCTAACAAAATAAGTTATGATAATAAAGGATCAGAATCACAAAAAAATATTTGGCAGATATTAAAAAGACAAAATGTTAGATTAATCTGTAAGTCACATTATTTTATAAAATATTTCATTGAAAGGATATACATAGATATCTTTCTATGTATCATTAATATTCCTAGCATCAATACACAACTTTTTCTTGAATCAACAAAAAAAATTATTAATAAATACATTAACGATAATGAAGCAAATCACGAAAGAATTGATAAAACAAATCAAAGTGTAATTCCCTTTATTTCGACTATAAAAAAGTCACTTACTAATATTAGTAACAAGAATTCAAAGACTTTTTGCGACTTATCTTACTTTTCACAAGCATATGTATTTTATAAATTATCACAAACTCAACTTATTAACTTATATAAGTTAAAATCTGTATTTCAATATAACGGAATGTCCCTTTTTCTTAAGAATGAAATAAAGGATTTTTTTGTTGTAACACAAGAACTATTTCATTCCGAATTAAGACATAAGAATCTTCGCAATTATGGAATGAATCAATGGACAAATTGGTTAAGGAGTCAGTATCAATGTGATGTATCTCATATTAAATGGTCTAGATTAGTACCACAAAAATGGCGAAATATATTCAATCAACACCGTATGGCTCAAAATAAAGATTTATGTGATTTATATGAAAAGGATCGATTAATTAACTACGAAAAAAATTTCGAAACAGATTCATTACTGAATCAAAAAGATAATTTTAAAAAACAATATAGATATGATATTTTAGCATATAAATCTATTAATTATGAAGATAAGAAGGACTCTTATATTTATGGATCACCATTACAAGTAAAAAATAACCAAGATATTTTTTATAATTACAACACACATACACAAAAATCATTTAATATGCCGGAAGGTATTCCTATTATCCCTTATCTAGTAGAAGATGATATTAGAGATATGGAGATAAATCCGGATAGAAAATATTTTGATTGGAGAATTTTCCATTTTTGTCTTAAAAATAAGGTCGATATTGACGCCTGGATCGATATTGATACTGACACTAACAGTAATAAATATACTAAGACTAGGGTTAATAAGTATCAAATAATTGATAAAATCAATAAGAGGGGTCTTTTTTATCTCACGATTCAGCAAGATCAAGAAATCAACCTATCCAATCAAAAAACCCTTTTTGATTGGATGGGGATGAATGAAGAAATACTAAGTTGTCCCATATCAAATATGGAATTTTGGTTCTTCCCAGAATTGGGGATACTTTATAATACGTATAAAATTAAACCGTGGGTTATACCAATTAAATTACTAGTTTTAAATTCTAATATAAATGAAAATTATAGTAAAAACAAAAGCATCGCCGGAAATAAAAAAAGGGATCCTTTTATATCAATATCGGAGAATTCAAAAAAATCTTTTGAATTAGAAAACCGAAATCAAGGGGAAAAAGAATACGCGGTCCAAGCAGATTTTAAATCAGCTCTTTCAAACCAAGAAAAAGATGTTGAAGAAGATTATACGGGATCGTACATGAAAAAAAATAGAAATAAAAAGCAATACAAGATCAATACAAAAGCGGAGTTTGATTTCTTCCTAAAAAGGTATTTGCATTTTCAATTGAGATGGGATGATTCTTTAAATAAAAAAATAAGCAATAACATCAAAGTATATTGTCTCCTGCTTAGACTGATAAATCCAAGAGAAATTACTATATCCTCTATTCAAAGAGGCGAAATGAGTCCGGATATTCTGATGATTCAGAAAGATTTAACTCTTACAGAATTGATTAAAAGGGGAATTTTGATTATTGAACCAATTCGTCTATCTATAAAAAATGATGGAAAATTTATTATCTATCAAACCATCGGTATTTCATTAGTTCATAAAAGCAAACACCAAATTAATCAAAGATACCGAGAAAAAAAACATGCCGATAAGAATTCTGATGAAGCCATTACAAAACATCAAAAGATGACTGGAAATAGAGATAAAAATCATTATGATTTGTTTGTTCCTGAAAATATTTTATCACCTAGACGTCGTAGAGAATTGAGAATTCTAATTTGTTTCAATTCTGAGAATAGACATAGAAATGCAGCATTTTGTAATGGGAATAAGGTAAACAGTCAAGTTTTGGATAAAAGCAAAAACTATAAAAAAAAACTTATTAAATTTAAGTTATTTCTTTGGCCCAATTATCGATTAGAAGATTTGGCTTGTATGAATCGTTATTGGTTTAATACCAATAATGGCAGTCGTTTCAGTATGGTAAGGGTACATATGTATCCGCGATTTAAAATGCATTAATAGTACATTTTTGCTATATTTCCCATACTATATCTGATCTATGACGACAAAGAGATGCACACACGCATTGTCTTACATTCCATCGTTCCATTCTGATACACGATACTAATTCAATGACATATCAATTTGATCTATAAATGAATCAACAAAATATTATTATTTTAGGTCTAAATTTTTATCTTTTGTGAGTGCAGAAAACAACCATCCTTTATGTATACCCTTTTCAAATCCAAATAAATAAAAATTTAATTTTATTAAAAAAAATTATAAATTAATAACAAAATTAATATTTTTGTATATACAAAATAAAAATGAGAGGCATTATTATTACTGATCAATAAAGATATCTATCAATAAAAATTTCTTAAAATAAAAAGAGGGGGGCGAGAAGATTTCATTTTATGGTAAAAAATCCATTCATATCAGTTATTTCACAAGAAGAAAAAGACGAAAACAGAGGATCCACTGAATTTCAAATAGTTAGTTTCACCAATAGGATACGAAGACTTACTTCACATTTAGAATTACACAAAAAAGACTATTTATCTCAGAGAGGTTTACGTAAAATTCTGGGAAAACGCCAACGACTGCTGTCTTATTTGTCAAAGAAAAATAGAATATGTTATAAAGAATTAATTAATCGGTTGGATATTCGGGAGTCAAAAACCCGTTAATTTGAAGAGGCATTTTTAATTAAATTATTTGATTTATTAGATCTTGAATTTTAATGAACTTTTTTTCGTTTTCAGCAATTCATGAAAGAATGAATCGAGGAAAAACAGATGAATATACCAGCTACAAGAAAAGACCTCATGATAGTCAATATGGGCCCCCACCACCCATCAATGCATGGTGTTCTTAGACTCATCATTACTCTAGATGGTGAAGATGTTATTGATTGTGAACCAATATTGGGCTATTTACACCGAGGGATGGAAAAAATTGCGGAAAACCGAACAATTATACAATATTTGCCTTATGTAACACGTTGGGATTATTTAGCTACTATGTTCACAGAAGCAATAACTGTAAATGGACCGGAACAGTTGGGAAATATTCAAGTACCTAAAAGAGCTAGCTATATCAGAATAATTATGTTGGAGTTGAGTCGTATAGCTTCTCATCTGTTATGGCTTGGTCCTTTTATGGCGGATATTGGTGCACAAACTCCCTTTTTCTATATTTTCAGAGAAAGAGAATTAGTATATGATCTATTCGAAGCTGCCACCGGTATGAGAATGATGCATAATTATTTTCGTATCGGAGGAGTAGCGGCCGATCTACCTCATGGTTGGATAGATAAATGTTTGGATTTCTGCGATTATTTTTTAACAAGAGTTGCTGAATATCAAAAACTTATTACACGAAATCCTATTTTTTTAGAACGAGTCGAGGGAGTAGGTATTATTGGTAGAGAGGAAGTAATAAATTGGGGTTTATCGGGACCAATGCTGCGAGCTTCCGGAATACAATGGGATCTTCGTAAAGTTGATCATTATGAATGTTACGACGAATTTGATTGGGAGGTACAGTGGCAAAAAGAAGGAGATTCATTGGCTCGTTATCTAGTCCGAATTGGTGAAATGATAGAATCTATAAAAATTATTCAACAGGCTCTGGAAGGAATTCCAGGGGGACCCTATGAGAATTTAGAAATACGATACTTTGATAGAGAAAGGAATCCGGAATGGAATGATTTTGAATATAGATTTATTAGTAAAAAGCCTTCTCCTACATTCGAATTGCCGAAACAAGAACTTTATGTGAGAGTCGAAGCCCCAAAGGGAGAGCTGGGAATTTTTCTGATAGGGGATCAGAGTGGTTTTCCTTGGAGATGGAAAATCCGCCCCCCGGGTTTTATCAATTTGCAAATTCTTCCTCAGTTAGTTAAAAGAATGAAATTGGCTGATATTATGACGATACTAGGTAGTATAGATATCATTATGGGAGAAGTTGATCGTTGAAATGATAATTGATACACCAGAAGTACAAGATATTGATTCTTTTTCTAGATTAGAGTTTTTAAAAGAGGTTTATGGAATTATATGGGTACTTATTCCTATTTTGACTCTTGTATTGGGAATCACAATAGGCGTACTGGTAATTGTATGGTTAGAAAGAGAAATATCCGCAGGGATACAACAACGTATTGGACCTGAATACGCCGGCCCTTTTGGAATTCTTCAAGCTCTAGCAGATGGGGCAAAACTAGTTTTCAAAGAAAATCTTCTTCCATCTAGGGGGGATACCCGTTTATTCAGTATCGGGCCATCCATAGCAGTCATATCAATTTTAGTAAGCTATTCAGTAGCTCCTTTTGGCTATCACCTTGTTTTAGCGGATCTCAATATCGGTGTTTTTTTATGGATTGCCATTTCTAGTATTGCTCCAATTGGACTTCTTATGTCAGGATACGGGTCAAATAATAAATATTCCTTTTTAGGTGGTCTACGAGCTGCTGCTCAATCGATTAGTTATGAAATACCATTAACTTTATGTGTGTTATCAATATCTCTACGTGCGATTCGTTGATACATAGACATAAACTTTTCTTTATTCCTTCCTTTCAAATCAAAGAAAGGGTTGGAATGAATTAAGTAGATATCTTCATTTTTTTTATTCATTATTCGGGTTGATGAACTAAATCAAATAGTTATATGAGTGAAAGAAAACAGCTTATATATAAATTCGCAGTAAAAAGATTGAGTCTCATTTTCTATGTATAAGAGTTAGAGAGTTAAGCGGAAATAAACATAAACAGAAGCGACCGTTTCCCCCAAGATTGGTTGATTAGTCATCCTGACTTGAAGCGGGCTCAAAAGATCAACCGTATTGAGTTTTCACTATCATTTGTATGTATTACCACAGGGGGGGGTTGAACAAAAACGAGTGGGTGGTTAGAAACACCAAGATATGTAAAGGATTAGTAATAGAGATTATGTAAATTCTCCAAAAGGACATTTTTACATAATATACAAACAAAGAATACTCATTGGGGCTTTAAGTTGGTAGAAATGATCAGGCAATACTCCCCACGACACGATTCCAATCCAGAGTATGCTCCTATCCACCGATTAAATAAATAACTATTGGGAACGAAATAATCCTTTACTTTATTTTGTAAGCCCCCTTTTTCTCATAAATAGAAAGAAGAATAGGAACGAAAAAAAGAGAAAGAAATCCAATTCCAATAAAAAAAAAAAAAAGATACCTTTTTTATTTCCCAGATACATATTAATTTAATAGATATAGAATTTGTGTCATAATTCATGAATTAATTATAGAATTTTTTTCGTACGTGAAATAAACGGGTTATTGATATTTCTACAAGAAGTATTTTATTGAAGAATTAAGTTATTACTCAACAAAGAAGAATTAAAATTCTTATTGAAATTATTAAAGTTAAAGAAAGGGTGAGATCGATTCAGAAGTACTTTTTTATTTATTATTAAATAATTATAACAGACAGAATTCAATTGGTCTAATTTAGGACCGTCCAATAGATTTTGACTTTATACATCCTACAAACGTACCAAGATAAAATAATACTGACGCGATCCTTAGATTTATTTCTGGCCTTTAAGGAGCCGTATGAGGTGAAAATCTCATGTACGGTTCTGTAATAGCGATGATAACAGTAATGGTATCACCGACTATAATTATCTAACAGTTCAAGTACAATTGATATAGTTGAGGCGCAATCAAAATACGGTTTTTGGGGATGGAATTTGTGGCGTCAGCCTATAGGGTTTATCATTTTTATCATTTCTTCCCTAGCAGAATGTGAGAGATTACCTTTTGATTTACCCGAAGCAGAAGAAGAATTAGTAGCAGGTTATCAAACCGAATACTCGGGTATAAAATTTGGTTTATTTTATGTTGCTTCCTATCTAAACCTATTAGTTTCTTCATTATTTGTAACAGTTCTTTACTTGGGAGGTTGGAATATCTCTATTCCGGACATATATGTTTCTGAGCTTTTTGAAATAAATAAAACATGTGGAGTTTTTGGAGCGACAATTGGTATCTTTATTACATTAGCTAAAACTTATTTGTTCTTGTTCATTCCTATCACAACAAGATGGACTTTACCGAGGCTAAGAATGGACCAACTATTGAATCTTGGATGGAAATTTCTTTTACCTATTTCTCTCGGTAATCTATTATTAACAACTTCTTCCCAACTCTTTTCGCTGTAAGGTAAATTTACAACTTGTCTCAAACAAGAGAAATAAACAAACATTAAATTATTCATAATATATATTAATGATATGTTCTCTATGGTAACTGGGTTCATGAATTATGGTCAACAAACAGTACGAGCTGCAAGGTACATTGGTCAAAGTTTCATGATTACTTTATCTCACGCAAATCGTTTACCTGTAACTATTCAATATCCTTATGAAAAATTAATCACCGCGGAGCGTTTCCGCGGTCGAATCCATTTTGAATTTGATAAATGTATTGCTTGTGAAGTATGTGTTCGTGTATGTCCTATAGATCTACCCGTTGTTGATTGGAAATTGGAAACTGATATTCGCAAGAAACGGTTGCTTAATTACAGTATTGATTTCGGAGTCTGTATATTTTGTGGTAATTGCGTTGAGTATTGTCCAACAAATTGTTTATCAATGACTGAAGAATATGAACTTTCTACTTATGATCGTCACGAATTGAATTATAATCAAATTGCTTTGGGTCGTTTACCAATGTCAGTAATTGACGATTATACAATTCGAACAATTTTTAATTCGCCTCAAAAAAAAAAATAAGTAAATCTCTTGATTAAAGAATAATTTATAATTACTTTACTAAGACTATTACTTTACTAATAAATAATACTAAGGTTCATTTTTTTTTTTTTTTGATCTAATCTAAAGGAATCGGGTTTCTTTCGTTTTGTTTGGTCAATAACTAAAAATCCCAACTATTGATTAGTTGGTTAAGAATCACGTCTTAATTTGGATTGAAAATCCATTAATTAATCCATTAATTCATATATCTGTAATTATTTTTACATATATAGTTTCAAATGAGAACTACTCTTTCAGATAACGAATTAAATTAGTCCAATAATTGTACTTACATTTATTCATATCCCTTAGGATTTAATTAGGAATTGCTCAAAAATTATAATTTTTTTTCTGTTCGGATTTCAATAAGGTCATGAAAAACATTTCGATTTATTTATCTCTTATTTTACATATAATGGATTTGCCCGGACCAATACATGATTTTCTTTTAGTCTTTCTGGGATCGGTTCTTATACTAGGAGGTATGGGAGTGGTATTATTTACCAACCCCATTTATTCTGCCTTTTCATTGGGACTGGTTCTTGTTTGTATATCCTTATTCTATATTCTATTAAACTCCTATTTTGTAGCTGCTGCACAACTTCTTATTTACGTGGGAGCTATAAATGTTTTAATCGTATTTGCTGTGATGTTTATGAATGGTTCAGAATATTACAAAGATTTGAATCTTTGGACCGTTGGGGATGGGGTTACTTTGCCAGTTTGTACAAGTATTTTTGTTTTACTCATGATTACTATTACAGATACGTCATGGTACGGGATTATTTGGACTACAAGATCAAACCAGATTATAGAACAAGATTTGATAAGTAATAGTCAACAAATTGGAATTCATTTATCAACGGATTTTTTTCTTCCGTTTGAATTCGTTTCGATAATTCTTTTAGCCGCTTTGATAGGTGCAATTGCCGTGGCGCGACAGTAATAAATCTATAGAATTGGCAACAGCAATCCAAATAAAACTGTGTTCTGTTTTATTACATTTATTTCCCTTCAATTAAAGGTTCTTTATGTCTAAAATATAAATTATTTTATTCAATCTATTCTATTACCAATAGAATATATTCCTTTGTTCCGTACTTTTTTTTATTCTAGTCAATTGAATCTGTTTAATTGTTGTTCAGTTCATATTGAAATGAATCGAAATTGATAAGGAGTTGGTCAATGATGCTCGAGCATGTACTTGTTTTGAGTGCCTACTTATTTTCTATCGGTATCTATGGATTGATCACGAGTCGAAATATGGTTAGAGCCCTTATGTGTCTTGAACTTATATTGAATGCGGTTAATATAAATTTCGTAACATTTTCTGATTTTTTTGATAGTCGCCAATTAAAAGGAAATATTTTCTCAATTTTTGTTATAGCTATTGCAGCCGCTGAAGCAGCTATTGGTCCGGCTATTGTTTCGTCAATTTATCGTAACAGAAAATCAACTCGTATCAATCAATCAAATTTGTTGAATAAGTAGTATTAATAATCATATAAATTCTAATATTCATAAATTATAATTACCATGACCATACATTACGTATAATACATGTTTTCGAAAATGTAAAAAATCAATGTAAGAAATCAAAGTATCTTGGTTCTATCACACGAGTCGATCCAGAATTAGATTGATTATAAAAATTCTGATAAATTATTGATTCATCTGGTGTCTAAATATATGATTCATTTACAAGTTTACTAGATCGAAAATTTCTGACATTTAAAAATTTATAGATCCAATGTCACATTCAGTAAAGATTTATGATACGTGTATAGGGTGCACTCAATGTGTGCGAGCCTGCCCAACAGATGTATTAGAAATGATACCTTGGGACGGATGTAAGGCTAAGCAAATTGCTTCCGCTCCAAGAACAGAGGACTGTGTCGGTTGTAAGAGATGTGAATCCGCCTGTCCAACGGATTTCTTGAGTGTTCGAGTTTATTTATGGCATGAAACAACTCGAAGTATGGGTCTAGCTTATTAATACGTTCCAGAAAACCCTACTTGAAATACATTTTTTTTATCTTTACCGACAAAAACCCGCGCTCAAAAAATATTTATTTTGAGCACGGGTTTTTCTGGTCCAAGTTTATCTTGTTTTTACCATGAATTATTTT